TAATCAAGGGTTCCATGCGTGCTCAAAGACGTAAAACGGTTATTTGTAAACCCTTTCAAGCAAATGTACATTCACCCCTTTTTTTTGATAGAATAGACAAAGACTTTTTTTTTTCTTTTGATATTTCCGGGCTGATGAAAATCTTTTTTAAAAATTGGATATGGAAAAACACAGAATTAAAAAATTCAGATTATACAAAGAAAAAGACAAAAGACAGTGAGCAAAAAAAAGAAAAGGACAAAAGAGAAGAAGACAAAAAAAGAGAGAAGGGGCGTAGAGAAATAGCAGAAGCATGGGATAGTATTCTATTGGCTCAAATAATAAGAGGTCTTTTGTTAGTAACTCAATCTTTTTTTAGAAAAAAGATTCTATTACCCTTCTTAATAATAGTTAAAAATATCGTCCGTATACTAGTATTTCAATTTCCCGAATGGTCCGAGGATTTAAAGGATTGGAATAGAGAAATGCATGTTAAATGTACTTATAATGGCGTTCAATTATCAGAAACAGAATTTCCGAAAAACTGGCTAATAGACGGTATTCAGATAAAGATCCTATTTCCTTTTCGTCTGAAACCGTGGCACAAATCTAAGCTACAAGAACCTTATAATGATCCGGTGAAAAAGAAAAGAAACAGACAAAAAAATGATTTTTGTTTTTTAACAGTTTGGGGGTTGGAAGCCGAACAGCCCTTTGGCTCCCCCCGAAAACAACCTTCATTTTTTGAACCTATTTTTAAAGAACTCAAAAAAAAAAATAAAAAATTGAAAAAGAAGCGTTTTCTGGTTCTAAGAATTTTAAATGAAAGAACAAAATTTTTTCTAAATGTTTCAAAAGAAACAAAAAAATGGTTTATTAAAAGCATTCTAGTTATAAAAGAAATAGTAAAAGAACTCACAAAAATAAACCCAATTATATTATTTGGATTGAAAGAAATAGAAATATATCAATTAAGTGAAACTAAAAAAGAAAACGATTCAATAAAAAATAATCAGCTAATTCATGAATCGGTCAGTAAAATTCGATCTACGGATTGGACAAATTATTCATTAACAAAAAAAAAAATAAAAAATCTGACTGATAGAACAAACACAATCCTAAATCAAATAGAAAAAAAAAAAAAAGAAAAAAAAGGGGGATTTATAATCCCAGATATATATATTAGTTCTAACAAAAAAAGTTATTATGATAAAAGATTCGAACCGCCAAAAAATATTTGGCAGATATTAAAAAGAAGAAATGCTCGACTAATCCGTAAATCACATTATTTTATAAAATTTTTTCTCGTTGAAAGGATATACATAGATATCTTTTTATGTATCATTAATATTCCCAATAGCAATGCACAACTTTTTCGGGAATCAACAAAAAAAATTCTTACTAAATACATTTACAATAAGAAAGATATTTACAATAATGAAACAAACCAAGAACGAGTTTATAAAAAAAATCAAAGTCTAATTCACTTTATTTCGACTATCAAAAAGTCACTTTCGAATATTAGGAATAAAAGCACACAGCCTTTTTTTGACTTATCTTACTTGTCACAAGCATATGTATTTTACCAATTATCACAACCCCCAGCCTTTAACTTATATAAGTTAAGATCCGTTTTTCAATATAATGGAACGTCTTTTTTTCTTAAAAATGAAATAAAGGATTTTTTTGTTGGAACACAGAAACTATTTCATTCCGAATTAAGACATAAGAACTCCCGAAATTCTGGAATGAATCAACGTAAAAACGGGTTTTGGTTAAAGGGTCATTATCAATATGATTTATCTCCGATTAGATGGTCTAGATTAGTACAAAAAAAATGGAGAAATAGGGTAAATCAACATTTAAAGAAATGTTATTCATATGAAAAAAATCCATTAATTGACTACGAAAAACAAAAAAATTTTGAAGCGGACTCATTACCAACTAAAAAAGAAAATTTTAAAAAACAATATAGATATGATCTTTTATCCTATAAATTTATATCACCTAAATCTATTAATTATGAATATAAGAAGAACCCATCTATTTATGAATTACCATTACAAGTAAATAATAACCAAGAGATTTTTTATAATTATAGCACACATAAACGAAAAATATTTAACGTGCCGGGAGGTATCCCTATCAATAATTATCGAGTCGAAGATAATATTATACATATGGAGATAAATCCGGATAGAAAATATTTTGATTGGATAATTCTCGATTTTTGTCTTAGAAAAAAGGTCGATATTGAGGCCTGGATCAATATTGACACCAATAGTAATAAATATACTAAGACTAGTAAGACTCAGACGAATAATTATCAACAAGTTGAGAAGATCGACACGAAAGGTCTTTTTTATCTCACGATTCATCAAAATAAAGAAAGCAACCTATCCAATTCCAAAAAAAAACTTTTTGATTGGATGGGAATGAATGAAGAAATACGAAGTTGTCCCATATCGAATCTGGAACTTTGGTTCTTCCCAGAATTTTTGATACTGCATAATGCATATAAGATTAAACCGTGGGCCATACCAATCAAATTAATTCTTTTAAATTTGAATATAAACGAAAATGCTAGTGAAAATAAAGGCATCGCTAGAAAGAAAAAAAGAGATATTGTTATATCAATATTTGCGAATGAAAAAAAATATCTTGAATTAAAAAACCGAAATCAAGGAGAAAAAGAATCCGCAAGCCAAGCATATTTTGAATCATCTCTCTCAAACCAAGAAAAAGATGTTGAAGAAGATTATGTAGGATCATACCCGAAAAAAGATATAAATAAAAAACAATACAGGAACGAAGCGGGGTTTTCTTTTTTCCTAAAAAGATATTTGCGTTTTCAATTGAGATGGGATGATGGTTTAAATCAAAAAAAGATGAATAACATCAAAATATATTGTCTCCTGCTTAGACTGATAAATCCAAGAGAAGTCTCCATATCCTCTATTGAAAGGGGAGAATTGAGTCTGGATATTTTACTGATTCGGAAAGATTTCACTCTTACAGAATTGATGAAAAAAGGAATATTGATTATCGAACCCGTTCGCCTGTCTATAAAAAACGAAGGACAATTTATTATGTATCAAACCATAGGTATTTCGTTAGTTCATAAGAGTAAGCATGAAATAAATCAAAGGTACCGAGCAAAAAGCCCTGTTGATAAGAAGAATTCTGATGAATTCATTGCAAAACATCAAAAGATGGCTGGAAATAGAGAAAACAACCATTATGATTTGTTTGTTCCGGAACATATTTTATCCCCTAGACGTCGTAGAGAATTGAGAATTAGAGTTTGTTTTGATTCTAGGAATAGAAACGATCTGCCTAGAAATACAACATTTTGTAATGGAAAGAAGGTAAACAGTCAAGTTTTGGATAAAAGCAAAGGATATACAAATAAACTAATTAAAATGAAATTAAAGTTCTTTCTTTGGCCTAATTATCGATTCGAAGATTTAGCTTGTATGAATCGCTATTGGTTTGATACCAATAATGGCAGTCGTTTAAGTCTGGTAAGGATACATATGTATCCGCGATTGAAAATTCGTTAATGGTACATTTATTTTTCCTATATTTTCCGTACCATGATCTATGAAAACAAAAAAAAGCACACATGCATTGTCTTACATTCCATTCTGATACATGATTCCATGACATATCAATTAGATCTAGACACGATAAACTAAATTCTATTATTTTCATTTTAGGTCTCTATTTTTTTATCTTTTGTGAGTACAGAAAACCTTTTTTTTGTATATCTGGTCGAATCCTCTTTTATTTGATCAAATTGGGAATTATTAAAAAAATTAAGATTATTGTGTATAATAAATTAAACTGAATGGCATTATTATTATTGATCAATAAAACTACCCAGCACTAAAAAGAGGGGGGGGATTTCATTTTATGGTAAAAAATTCATTCATCTCTGTTATTTCGCAAGAAGAAAAAAGAGGGTCTATTGAATTTCAAATACTCAGCCTCACCAATAGGATACGAAAACTTTCTTCACACTTGGAATTGCATAGAAAAGACTATTTATCTCAGAGAGGCCTACGTAAAATTTTGGGAAAACGCCAACGGTTGCTGTCTTATTTGTCAAAGAAAAATAGAATATGTTATAAAGAATTAATTAATCGGTTGGCTATTCGGGAATCAAAAACTCGTTAATTTGAAGAGACTTTTTTAATTATTTTTGAATTATTTGATTTATTAGATCTTGAATTTTAATGAACTTATTTTCGTTTTCAGCAATTCATGAAAGAATGAATCGAGGAAAAACATATGAATATACCAGCTACAAGAAAAAACCTCATGATAGTAAATATGGGCCCCCACCACCCATCAATGCATGGTGTTCTTCGACTCATCGTTACTCTAGATGGTGAAGATGTTATTGACTGTGAACCAATATTGGGCTATTTACACCGAGGGATGGAAAAAATTGCGGAAAACCGAACAATTATACAATATCTGCCTTATGTAACACGTTGGGATTATTTAGCTACTATGTTCACAGAAGCAGTAACCGTAAACGGACCGGAACAGTTGGGAAATATTCAAGTACCTAAAAGAGCCAGCTATATCAGAATAATTATGTTGGAGTTGAGTCGTATAGCTTCTCATCTGTTATGGCTCGGTCCTTTTATGGCAGATATTGGAGCACAGACGCCTTTCTTTTATATTTTCCGAGAAAGAGAATTAATATATGATCTATTCGAAGCTGCCACCGGTATGAGAATGATGCATAATTTTTTTCGTATCGGAGGAGTAGCGGCTGATCTACCTCATGGCTGGATAGATAAATGTTTGGATTTTTGCGATTATTTTTTAATAGGAATTTCGGAATATCAAAAACTTATTACACGAAATCCTATTTTTTTAGAAAGAGTTGAAGGAGTAGGCATTATTGGTACGGAGGAAGTAATAAATTGGGGTTTATCAGGACCAATGTTGCGAGCTTCCGGAATACAATGGGATCTTCGTAAAGTTGATCATTATGAGTGTTACGACGAATTTGATTGGGAAGTACAGTGGCAAAAAGAAGGAGATTCATTAGCTCGTTATCTAGTCCGAATTGGTGAAATGACGGAATCCATAAAAATTATTCAACAGGCCCTGGAAGGAATTCCGGGGGGGCCATATGAGAATTTAGAAATCCGATACTTTGATAGAGAAAGGAATCCCCAATGGAATGATTTTGAATATCGGTTTATTAGTAAAAAAACTTCTCCTACGTTTGAATTGCCGAAACTAGAACTCTATGGGAGAGTCGAAGCCCCAAAAGGAGAATTGGGAATTTTTCTGATAGGGGATCAGAGCGGTTTTCCTTGGAGATGGAAAATTCGCCCACCCGGTTTTATCAATTTGCAAATTCTTCCTCAGTTAGTTAAAAGAATGAAATTGGCTGATATTATGACGATACTAGGTAGTATAGATATCATTATGGGAGAAGTTGATCGTTGAAATGATAATTGATACAACAGAAGTACAAGATATCAATTCTTTTTCTAGATTGGAATTTTTAAAAGAAGTCTATGGAATTATATGGGTCCTTATTCCTATTTTTACTCCAGTATTGGGCATCACGATAGGTGTATTGGTAATTGTATGGTTAGAAAGAGAAATATCCGCGGGGCTACAACAACGTATTGGACCTGAATACGCCGGTCCTTTGGGAGTTCTTCAAGCTCTAGCAGATGGGGCAAAACTTCTTTTCAAAGAAAATATTCTTCCATCTAGAGGAGAAACTCTTTTATTCAGTATCGGACCATCCATAGCAGTCATATCAATTTTACTAAGTTATTCAGTAGTGCCTTTTGGCTATCGCCTTGTTTTAGCAGATCTCAATATCGGTGTTTTTTTATGGATTGCCATTTCAAGTATTGCTCCCATTGGACTTCTTATGTCAGGATACGGGTCAAATAATAAATATTCCTTTTTAGGTGGTCTACGAGCTGCTGCTCAATCGATTAGTTATGAAATACCATTAACTTTATGTGTGTTATCAATATCTCTACGTGTGATTCGTTGAAACATAAATTTGTCTCTTTTCTTTCTAGGCTCTATTCTTTTCTTTCTAGGAAGGGGGCTGAATGAATTGAGTAGATATCTTCATTTGTTTATTCATTATTCGGATTGATGAACTAAATCAGATAGTTAGATGAGTGAAAGAAAACGGCTTATAAAAAAATTCGCAGTAAAAAGATTAAGTCTCATTTTCTATGTATAAGAGTTAAAGAGTTGAGCGGGAATAAACATAAGCAGAAGATACCGTTTACCCCAAGATTGGTTGATTAGTCATCCTGACTTGAAACGGGCTCAAAAGATCAACCGTATTGAGTTTTCAATATCGTTTGTATGTCGTTTCATACATGTATTACCATAATGGTCGATTGAACAAAACCGAGTGGATGGTTAGAAACACCAAGATACGCAAAGGATTAGTAATGGATATTGTGTAAATTATCCAAAAGGACATTCCTGTATAATATACAAAGAATACTAATTGGGGCTTTAAGTTAGTAGAAATGATCGGGCAGTACTCCCCACGATTCCGATTCAGAGTATGCTCCTATCCACTGATTAAATAAATTACTATTGGGAACGAAATAATCCTTTATTTTGTAAGCCCCCTTTTTTTTCCGAAATAGAAAGAAGAATAGGAACGAAAAAAAAAAAGGAATACAATAGAAAAAAGAAGAAAAAATTTATTTTTTCTTCTTTCTTTCCCTTTTTTTCCTATATCGATAGGAATATCGATACAATTCGTGTCATAATTCATGAATTAATGTAATGTATAATTTTTTTTTTAAGTGAAAACGTCGGGTTATTGATAGTTTTACAAGGAGTTTTTTATTGAAGAATTAAGTTATTACTCACCAAAGAAAAATTGAAATAATTATGGAAATTATTAAAGAAAGGAGGAGATCAATTCAGAAGTGCTTTTTTTATTTTTTTTTTTTATTAATTTTATTTATTTAATTGATTATTTAATTAATATTTAATGAAATAAATAATTCAATACAGACAGAATTCTATTGGTCTAATTCGGGACCGTACGTTTGATCTTATCGATCTTATAAACAAACATATCAAGATAAAACGACCCGGTCCTTAGATTTATTTATGGCCCTCAAGGAGCCGTATGAGGTGAAAATCTCATGTACGGTTCTGTAATAGCGATGGGACCTGTGATGGTATCACCGACTATGATTATCTAATAGTTCAAGTACAGTTGATATAGTTGAGGCGCAATCAAAATATGGTTTTGGGGGATGGAATTTGTGGCGTCAACCTATAGGGTTTATCATTTTTCTAATTTCTTCCCTAGCAGAATGTGAGAGATTACCTTTTGATTTACCAGAAGCGGAAGAAGAATTAGTAGCAGGTTATCAAACCGAATACTCGGGTATAAAATTTGGTTTATTTTACGTTGCTTCCTATCTAAACCTATTAGTTTCTTCATTATTTGTAACAGTTCTTTACTTGGGGGGTTGGAATATCTCTATTCCAAATATATTTGGTTCGGAACTTTTTGATTTTGCAATAAATACACGCTATGGAATTTTTGGAGCGACAATCGGTATCTTTATTACATTAGCTAAAACTTATTTGTTCTTGTTCATTCCTATCACAACAAGATGGACTTTACCTAGGCTAAGAATGGACCAACTGTTGAATCTTGGATGGAAATTTCTTTTACCTATTTCTCTCGGGAATCTATTATTAACAACTTCTTTCCAACTCTTTTCACTGTAAAGGAATATTCTACATTCACAACTTGGCTCAAACAAGAGAAATAAACAAACATAACAATATTCATATATATTCACGATATGTTCCCTATGGTAACTGGGTTCATGAATTATGGTCAACAAACGGTACGAGCTGCAAGGTACATTGGTCAAAGTTTCATGATTACCTTATCCCACGCAAATCGTTTACCTGTCACTATTCAATATCCTTATGAAAAACTAATCACCGCGGAGCGTTTCCGTGGTCGAATCCATTTTGAATTTGATAAATGTATTGCTTGTGAAGTATGCGTTCGTGTATGTCCTATAGATCTACCCGTCGTTGATTGGAAATTGGAAATTGATCTTCGCAAGAAACGATTGCTTAATTACAGTATCGATTTCGGAATATGTATATTTTGTGGTAACTGCGTTGAGTATTGTCCAACAAATTGTTTATCAATGACTGAAGAATATGAACTTTCTACTTATGATCGTCACGAATTAAATTATAATCAAATTGCTTTGGGTCGTTTACCAATGTCAGTAATTGACGATTATACAATTCGAACAATTTTGAATTCGCCTCAAATAAAAAATAAGTCAATCCCTTGATTAAAGAAAAATTTCGAATTACTAAAGTTACTTTTTGATCTAAAGGAATGAGGTTTCTTTCGTTTTGTTTGGTCAATACTTATAAATCCTAAATATTCGTTGGTTGGTAAGAATCCCGTCTTAATTTGGATTGAAAATTAATTAATTACTATCCATAGACTATAGAATTATTTCGAAATAAAGTTTCGTATTCGAACTACTCTTTCCGATAAAGAATCACATTAGTCCAATACTTGTACCCACATTAATTCACATCCCTTAGGATTTAATTCAATTAGGAGTTGATTATAAATAATTTTTTCTGGTCGGGTCTCAATAAGGTCATGAAAAACATTTCGATTTGTTTATCTCTTTTTTACATATAATGGATTTGCCCGGACCAATACACGATTTTCTTTTAGTCTTTCTGGGATCGGGTCTTATATTAGGAGGTATAGGAGTAGTATTACTTCCCAACCCAATTTATTCTGCCTTTTCGTTGGGGCTGGTTCTTGTTTGTATATCCTTATTCTATATTCTATTAAACTCTTATTTTGTAGCTACCGCACAACTCCTTCTTTACGTGGGAGCTATAAATGTTTTAATCATATTTGCTGTGATGTTCATGAATGGTTCAGAATATTACAAAGATTTTCATCTTTGGACCGTTGGGAGTGGGGTTACTTTGCTGGTTTGTACAAGTATTTTTGTTTTACTAATGACTACTATTACAGATACGTCATGGTACGGGATTATTTGGACTACAAGATCAAACCAGATTATAGAACAAGATTTGATAAGTAATAGTCAACAAATTGGAATTCATTTATCAACAGATTTTTTTCTTCCATTTGAATTCATTTCAATAATTCTTTTAGCCGCTTTGATAGGTGCAATTGCTGTGGCGCGCCAGTAATAAATCAATCTATAGAATTAGCAACGGCAATCCAACTGAAACTTCATTCTATGCTATCACATATATTTCTCTTCAATATATAATTCAATATTTGTGATGTATAAAATAGAAATTCTTCTATTCGATGTATTACCAATATATTGCTATGTTCCGTACTTTTTATATTCTAGTCAATTGAACCCATTGAATTGTTGTTCCTATTATATTGAAACGAATAAAAATTGAATTGATAAGGAGTTGGTCAATGATGCTCGAACATGTACTTGTTTTGAGTGCCTACTTATTTTCTATTGGTATCTATGGATTGATCACAAGCCGAAATATGGTTAGAGCTCTTATGTGTCTTGAACTTATACTGAATGCAGTTAATATAAATTTTGTAACATTTTCTGATTTTTTTGATAGTCGTCAATTAAAAGGAAATATTTTTTCAATTTTTGTTATAGCTATTGCAGCCGCTGAAGCAGCTATTGGACCAGCTATTGTTTCGTCAATTTATCGTAACAGAAAATCAACTCGTATTAATCAATCGAATTTGTTGAATAAGTAGTATTCATCAAAGAAATTAGAATAGTCATAAACTCGAATTAGCATGTATTATACATTATTATACATAATGTATGATCATGTTTGCGAAAATGTAAGAAATCAAAGTATCTTGGCTCCCTTCCATGAGTCGGTCCAGAAGGAGATTGATTTAAAAAGTTCTGGTAAATCATTGATTCATCTGGTGTCTAAATATACGATTCATTTATAAGTTTACCAGATCGAAATTTTATGATGTTCAAAAAATTTATAGATCCAATGTCACATTCAGTAAAGATTTATGATACGTGTATAGGGTGTACTCAATGTGTCCGAGCCTGCCCCACGGATGTATTAGAAATGATACCTTGGGACGGGTGTAAAGCTAAACAAATTGCTTCTGCTCCAAGAACAGAGGACTGTGTCGGTTGTAAGAGATGTGAATCCGCTTGTCCAACGGATTTCTTGAGTGTTCGAGTTTATTTATGGCATGAAACAACTCGAAGTATGGGGCTAGCTTATTAATACGTTCCAGAAAACCCTACTTGAATATATTTGATTTTTTTACTTTTACCGACAAAAACCCGCGCTCAAAATAAAATACTATATTTTTATTTTTGAGCACGGGTTTTTCTGGTCCAAACGTATCTTGTTTTTACCACGAATTATTTTCCTTGGTTAACGTTAGTTGTAGTTTTGCCAATATCCGTGGGTTCCTTAATTTTCTTTCTCCCTCATAGAGGAAATAAAGTAATTAGGTGGTATACTATTTGTATATGCATAATTGAACTCCTTCTAACAACCTATACATTTGGTTATCATTTTCAATTGGACGATCCATTAATCCAACTGACAGAGAATTATAAATGGATCCATTTTTTTTCTTTTTACTGGAGGTTGGGAATAGATGGAATTTCTATTGGACCTATTTTGCTGACAGGATTTATCACTACTTTAGCTACTTTAGCGGCTCGGCCAGTTACTCGCGATTCCCGATTATTCCATTTCCTGATGTTAGCAATGTATAGCGGTCAAATAGGATCATTTTCTTCTCAAGACCTTTTACTTTTTTTCATCATGTGGGAGTTAGAATTAATTCCGGTTTACCTACTTCTATCCATGTGGGGGGGAAAGAAACGTTTGTATTCAGCTACAAAATTTATTTTGTACACCGCGGGGGGTTCTGTTTTTTTATTAATCGGAGTTCTAGGTATTGGTTTATATGGTTCTAATGAACCAACATTCAATTTTGAAACATCAGCTAATCAATCGTATCCTGTAGCACTGGAAATTTTATTTTATATTGGATTTTTTATTGCTTTTGCTGTCAAATCGCCGATTATACCCTTACATACATGGTTACCAGACACCCACGGAGAGGCACATTACAGTACTTGTATGCTTCTAGCCGGAATCTTATTAAAAATGGGAGCGTATGGATTGGTTCGGATAAATATGGAATTATTCCCTCACGCTCATTCTATATTTTCTCCATGGTTGATCATAGTAGGCACAATTCAAATAATCTATGCAGCTTCAACGTCTCCAGGGCAACGTAATTTAAAAAAAAGAATAGCTTATTCCTCCGTATCTCATATGGGTTTCATAATTATAGGAATTGGTTCGATAAGCGATACAGGACTCAACGGGGCTATTTTACAAATAATATCTCATGGATTTATTGGCGCTGCGCTTTTTTTCTTGGCAGGAACGAGTTATGATAGAATACGTCTTGTTTATCTCGACGAAATGGGCGGAATGGCTATTGCAATTCCAAAAATATTCACGACTTTCAGTATCTTGTCGATGGCCTCTCTTGCATTACCCGGTATGAGCGGTTTTGTTGCAGAATTGATAGTTTTTTTTGGAATCCTTACTAGCCAAAAATTCCTTTTAATGACAAAAATAGTAATTACTTTTGTAATGGCAATTGGAATGATATTAACTCCTATTTATTTGTTATCTATGTTACGCCAGATGTTCTATGGATACAAGCTTTTTAATGCCCCAAATTCTTATTTTTTTGATTCTGGGCCGCGAGAGTTATTTGTTTCGATCTCTATACTTCTACCTGTAATAGCTATTGGTATTTATCCGGATTTCGTTTTCTCACTATCAGTTGAGAAGGTTGAAGCTATTCTATCTAATTTTTTTAGCGCTAGTTTTCCTTAAGAAACCAAAAGATCAAACAGAAATCCTATGATTTTGAAAATGGGTCGTTGTAAAATGAAAAAAAAAAATGAATTGGAATTCTATTTTAACTAGAAATGTAAGCCGTTGAGAATCCTTTGAATTTGAATCAAGTAATGAAAATGAAGTGATTCAGGGGGTTCTCAATGGCTTACACGAAGTTTTCTTATATATATATGCTTACGTTGTCCTATGTTTGTATTCGTCAAATCCGTTCTTCAATTCAATTAGATGGTAATGTAAATGAACCATAACTGTGGAACCCTATTCCTAATAGATTAACCCCAAAATAGCATATCCAAATTATGAGAAAGCCCATCGAGGCCACAATTGCGGAATTTAGACTTTCAAAATATTTTCGAGTATGTAAATAAATCGCAAATATGGTCCAAGTAATAAAAGCCCAAGTCTCTTTGGGATCCCAATTCCAATATGACCCCCATGCTTCATTAGCCCACACCGCTCCCGAAAGAATACCTATGGTTAAAAAGATAAACCCTAGGCTAATAATACGATAACTCCAAAGATCCAATTGTTGAATTAATTGAGATCTGTAATAATTCCTAGAAGAAAGAAACGAAGTGTTTCGTAAAACACAGGTTCTTTCGCTCGCGTAGTGAATCTTTTCGAAGGAAAATGGTTTATTTATGAAGTTCTTGCTTTTACTAAAAATCATTATGAATTTTCGAAATGTAATGACTAGAAGGGCTAGTGATAATAATGATCCGCACAAAAGGGCCGCATAGCTTAAGACCATCATACTTACGTGCATCATTAACCAATGGGATTGAAGAGCAGGGACTAATATTGCAGATTGATGCGTTTCAGTTAAAAGACCCGAAGTGGCAAAACCTTGGGTAAAAATAGCACTTGGGGCGGTTATTGCGTTTAAATTGAAACGGTTTTTTTTTTTATTAAAGTAGGGAACCAGATGAATAATGGAGAAACTCCATGAAAGAAAGATTAATGATTCATATAAATCACTTAATGGTAAATGTCCCAAATAAATACAACGGGTAACTAATAATCCTGTTATACAGAAAAAAGTAGCTAGCATGCCTTTTTCGGACGAATCAGATAGTCCTACGATTTCATCGACTAATAAGGTTATTAAATGCACTGTAATTACAACTGAAACGACCGAAAAGGATATATGGGTTAATATATGCTCTAAAGTTGAAAATATCATAAAATTTGAATTTTTAAATTAAAAACAAGGAAGGTCTTTCAATTATCGGAATTGAAATTGGGAATTGGATTCATTATAGGACTTCGTTTTAATAGGACTTACTCCTTTAGTTTCGAAAATGCCATGCCGCCACTCGGACTCGAACCGAGATGCTCTAGCACTGCTTCCTAAGAGCAGCGTGTCTACCGATTTCACCATAGCGGCTTGCTCGAAACCATACTAACCCGTTTTTATTCAATCGTCGAGATTGAAGGAAGCAATTCAATGCAATATCTTTTAGGAAACTTTTAAATTGATGAATAAAAACTTGTTTAAAAATTAGGGATTTGAATGGACCAATTTCAGTAATAATCTTTATTTTTATCATTTTTTTTTATTAGAACTTTTCTTTTAATTTTTTATTAGGATGTCGATTTTATTTAACTTAACACCGGGGTTTTTCCTAATTTATTTATTTATGCTCTACTACTACTAATTTATTTATGCTCTACTACTACTAAAAAGGAACTGTTGTACCCAGATAGTTCTGACTTCAATCTAGAGATAAAACTCAAAAAAGTTCTTTCTAATTGGCATTTTTTAACGATTCATTTCTCATTTAATTTATCTGATTTTATGAATCGAAAAAAAAAAAGGATCCCTGAACAAAAAAGGGTTTTTTATATATCACAATTTTAGCGATACACCCAATAGATTTATGTAAATATTTGCATAGCTTTACATCAATCGTCGGGGTTTTAATTGTGTAGAGAATTTGCGTTAAGATTTTTAGCAAATCAATTAAATATTGTTAGGTATTAGGCCAAACATACGCGTATATCATATAATAAAAATTTTCAATTTATAGCATAATTGTACCGTTCATTACTTCAACATTCAACAAAATATTTTCATTTTTTAAATTAAGATATATCGTGATTGATCCTCCAGTCGAAACATAAGATCAAAAAAGATTCCTTAAAACCGGCACGGTCTTTGTATAATCACCGAAAAAAGGGAACGGGGGTTATTAATTGGATGAAAAGTTAGGAATATATGGTGATATGAATTTAGAGAAATAATGCTTTAGAAGATGATAAAACAAATTTTAAACTTAATCAATTAGTTTTAATGATCGATTAATTTTTCCTAAAAATCTTCTACCTGCTCTTCTCTATTCTCTAGTAGTCGAAATAGATTCTAATATATAGTTTAAAATACTATAAATAACAAAGAAAAAACTTTGTTATTATCGAATTCTAAAAAATCGATGGGGAAAAAAAGAATCCCCATCCTAAAAATGATAAAACATACTAAAAACTAAAAAGAAAGGCGAAACCTTGCGTTTATTCTTTTTTCAAACAAAAAAAACTACTTTTAGGATTCAGTAGACAAAAAAATTTTTATTCTACTATATAAGATAAGAATAAGAGCAAAATCACTTTAATTTACTATGTATATTAGGTATATTAGTATATTAATATTGATCGGATCAAAACATTAAAGAATCTAAATTCTTCCTTTTATTTTTTTTTATATAGTTTGATTATTATTTTTATATAGTTGTATTATTATAAAGTCATAATCGAAATAAATTATTTTTTTTATTATCAATTTGATAAATTATCCAATTTTTTCTAACTTATAAAAATAAAAAAAAAAAAACATTCTAAACATTATAAAAAAATTCAAATTAGAAACAAACTAAACTAGACTCTTTTTCGAGCCGGACCTATTTCTATTTTTCCAACCTTTGATTATTTATTTGTCGCACAAAAAAAACTTTTTGAACTCCTCGTAGAAAGGGACTTCGCTAACGAAAAAGCTTTCAATGCTACCCAATATCCCTTCCTTTTCCAAATATTTTTACGAATTCGTTTTTTTGATATAGAAGTGCGTTTTTTTGGAACTGCCATTAAAAAATTCTAATAGGTTATTCATTGCTATAGTTGGATGTCAAAGACATCTATTGTTCCAAATCAATTGCTCTTTACTATTAATTATTTTACTATTAATTATAATTATCTATCGATTTTTTTCGAGATTGTATTCACGTCATAAAAATATGGATATAGAAAAATCGCATCAAATTTGACTAGCATCAAAAATTTGATGTTATTCTTTAAAAAGAATTTTTTTCTTTTTCTATTATGAATTGGTCAAATTCGAGAAAAAAGTACATCTAATTTTCATTTTAAAATTGGAATGAGACTAGTAGTTAATCTGTTAAAAGATACAGGATAGATTCTTTTATAAAAAATAATAAAAAAACTTTTTTTATTATTTATTAACCGACTCCTTTCAAAAGAAATAAGAGCCGATGAATCAGAAACAATTAATTAAGATTAAGAGAAAATATTTTTTTTTATGGAATATACATATCAATACTCATGGATCATACCTTTCATTCCCCTTCCAACCCCTTTGTTAGTAGGAGTAGGACTTCTACTTTTTCCGACGGCACTAAAAAAACTTCGCCGTATGTGGGTTTTTCCTAGTGTTTTACTGTTAAGTATAGTTATGGTTTTTTCAGCTCATATATTTATTCAACAAATAAACAATAGTTCTATCTATCTATATGGATGGTCTTGGACCATCAATAATGATTTTTCTTTAGAATTTGGCTATTTAATCGATCCCCTTACTTCTCTTATGTTAATATTAATCACTACTGTTGGAATTATGGTTCTTATTTATAGTGATAATTATATGGCTCATGATCGGGGATATTTGAGGTTTTTTGCTTATATGAGTTTTTCTAATAGTTCAATGTTAGGATTAGTTACTAGTTCAAATTTGATACAAATTTATTTTTTTTGGGAATTGGTTGGAATGTGTTCTTATCTATTAATAGGCTTTTGGTTCACACGACCTATTGCGGCGAATGCTTGTCAAAAGGCGTTTGTAACTAATCGCGTAGGGGATTTTGGTTTATTATTAGGAATTTTAGGTTTTTATTGGATAACGGGTAGTTTAGAATTTCGGGATTTGTTTGAAATATTCAATAACGTGGTTTATAATAATGAAGTTAATTTTGTATTTGTTACTTTGTGTGCCTTTCTATTATTTGCCGGTGCAGTTGCTAAATCTGCCCAATTTCCCCTTCATGTATGGTTACCCGATGCTATGGAAGGACCTACCCCTATTTCGGCTCTTATACATGCTGCTACTATGGTAGCAGCGGGAATTTTTCTTGTAGCTCGGCTTCTTCCGCTTTTCATAGTTATACCCTTCATAATGAATCTAATAGCTTTGATTGGTATAATAACATTATTTTTAGGAGCCACTTTTGCTCTTGTTCAAAAAGATATTAAGAGAGGTCTGGCTTATTCTACAATGTCTCAATTGGGTTATATGATGTTGGCTCTAGGTATGGGGTCTTATCGAACTGCTTTATTTCATTTGATTACTCATGCTTATTCGAAAGCATTATTATTTTTAGGGTCTGGATCAATTATTCATTCAATGGAAACTATTGTTGGCTATTCTCCAGATAAAAGTCAGAATATGGTTCTTATGGGCGGTTTAAGAAAACATGTACCAATTACAAAAACTGCGTTTTTATTAGGTACACTTTCTCTTTGTGGTATTCCACCCCTTGCCTGTTTTTGGTCCAAAGATGAAATTCTTAATGATAGTTGGTTATATTCACCAATTTTTGCAATAATCGCTTGGTCCACAGCAGGATTAACTGCATTTTATATGTTTCGGATCTATTTACTTACTTTTGAAGGACACTTAAATGTTCATTTTCAAACTTACTGCGGCAAAAAAAAAAGCCCGTTCTATTCAATATCTCTATGGGGTAAAGAAGGGCCAAAAGTTATTAAAAAAAAAAATAGATTATTAGCTTTATTAACAATGAATAATAATCAAAGGACTTCTTTTTTTTGTAAAAAGACATATCGAATTGATAGTAATGTAACAAGCATGACGCATCCTTTTAGTACTATTATTCGTTTTGGTACTAAGAACACTTTCTCATATCCTCACGAGTCGGACAATACTATGCTATTTCCTATGCTTGTATTAGTTTTATTTACTTTGTTCATTGGAGTAATAGGAATTCCTCTCTTCAATCAATTCAATCAAGAGGGAGGGGATTTGGATATATTATCAAAATTGTTAACCCCGGCTATAAACCTTTTACATCAAAATCAAAAAAATTCCGTGGATTGGTATGAATTTATGACAAACGCAACCTTTTCAGTCAGTATCGCTTTTTTCGGAATCCTTATAGCATCTTTTTTATATAAGCCGGCTTATTCATCTTTACAAAATTTGAATTTCTTTAATTCAGTTGTTAAAAAGATTCCGAAAAAAACAAACATTTGGGGGGATAAACTACTAAATGTTATATATGATTGGTCATATAATCGTGGT